GACTAATTTATGTTGGATTTTTTAGCATTGAGGGACTTACCCAAAAATTTAGTAGAATTTTTCAGGCTAAAATTTTGGTAAATTTTTGTGGTGGATAAATGCGATGTGCATGTATATATATACAACGCGGATGGCTAACCCATATCTCGACTCGGTGGCCTAGCACGTTCTCGAACCTTCCTTGCTTTTGGGGTTTGACAAGGAGAACAGGATTTGTTGAGCGTAGGGGGTAGGGGGGTTTGTCGCGCGTAAGCCAAAGGGGGGGCATCTATATAATAGATAGTTGGAAGAAGTGATGAATATGTTATGCACTTGATAGAGTAATATGTAATTCTTAAGTTATGTCTTTCAATGATGAACCTAGTTTAATTCTTGCAAGGAAATGTACAACCTTGATATATTAGTTGTGCCTGCACTCTGGGATGCAAAGTGAAAGGAAACCAAAAAAAAGAACCCTATGCATATAAAAGAATGCCCGGCATGTGGGGTAATGCGGAGTATGTAATTACACAAGTAGCCGGATGCAAGGAAGATATATTAGGATGGAACTTCATACGTCTGTACATGAGATGTTGAATCAGATACCAGGAATAATTCATAATATACCGTATCTTAGTGTTGTGTCCCTGATTCTATCATGCATGATATGCCTTATATGAACCGGTTGGTGGTCTCTTACTACATTAATATGATTAAACTAAATCTTAGTTGTTTATTTCAAGGAAACATTTGAGAGCCAATTGTAGGGGAAATATCTATTTCCCAGGTTAAAATAAATTATTTGTGAGTTTTAGTGATTTGCTTTATGTACGTCTTAAACGTTAGTACTTGCTTTTAGGTTAAAATAAATGAATGGTGATAATACATATATATGTACTAACACAACACATGATATTGTGCATGTATGCACAATCATGTGTTTATCCATCAGAAGATAGTTTAATTTAGAATTCTGGCTTTGGGAGCCAGGGGTGGGAGTTAAAATCTCCTTTTTCTGGGCGCTAGGAGGGGGTTTAACCCTCGATCTTCGGATTACAAGACCGATGCTTTCAAGCTAAGCTACTAGGGCAAGCTCATTTCAACGCTTTATTTTCCACTCATCCTGCTAGTGGGACAAGAATGAGGAACAGTGCAAAGTATAGAATTGATGCAACCTGGCCAATAATAATGTATGGGTGTTCTACGGGTATGCCTCCGATTCATGTCAAAATAAATATATCTGCAACCAGGGTTCAGAATAGGAATTGGGTTATAGGGCGGAAAGTTAGTCCTCGTTGTTTGGACGTGTGTAAAATTGGCACGACCATTAGCACTAGAATGCTGAATAGTAGTGCAAGAACCCCTCCTAGTTTATTTGGGATGGATCGGAGGATGGCGTAGGCAAATAAAAAGTATCACTCTGGCTGAATATGTGGGGGTGTCACGAGTGGGTTTGCTGGAGTAAAGTTTTCCGGGTCACCCAATAGGTTAGGTGAAAATAATGTTAGGGAAGTAAGGGCTAGTAACATGGCCACAAAGCCAAGAAGATCTTTATATGAGAAATATGGGTGGAAAGAAATTTTGTCCGCGTCGGAATTTAGTCCGGCCGGGTTGTTTGAGCCTGTTTCGTGTAGAAATAACAAGTGCAGGATGGTTGCTCCGGCAATGACAAATGGCAGCAGGAAGTGGAACGCGAAGAATCGTGTGAGTGTTGCATTGTCTACTGAGAATCCTCCTCAGATTCATTGAACTAGGGTGTCCCCTATGTAGGGGACTGCAGACAGGAGATTTGTAATTACGGTAGCACCTCAAAAAGATATTTGTCCTCATGGAAGAACGTATCCAACAAAGGCTGTCATCATAACCAGAAGAAACAGGACTACACCAACGTTTCAGGTTTCTTTATAAAGATATGATCCGTAATACAGGCCTCGTGCGATGTGTATGTAAAGACAGATGAAGAAAAACGATGCTCCATTGGCATGTAGGCTCCGGATAAGTCAGCCGTAGTTGACGTCCCGGCAGATATGGGTTACTGATGAGAATGCGGTTGAGATATCAGAGGTGTAGTGCATGGCTAAGAATAATCCTGTTAGGATTTGGGTAATCAAACATAATCCTAGAAGAGATCCGAAGTTTCATATTACTGAGATATTAGATGGTGTTGGTAGGTCGACTAGCGCGTCGTTAGCGATTTTCATTAGCGGGTGGGTTTTTCGTAGGCTTGCCATTATCGTTTTTGTAGTTGAATTACAACGGTGGTTCTTCAAGTCACTGGTCTCGGTTAGAATCCGAGCAAAAATTATGACCTATTTTGTGTTTTTGTTGTTGGTAGCTCTAATTGTAGGATTAATCGCTGTTGCGTCTAATCCTACGCCCTACTTTGCTGCTTTAGGTTTAGTGGTGGCAGCGGGGGTGGGGTGTGGGGTGTTAGTTGGTTGTGGAGGGTCTTTCTTGTCCTTAGTATTATTCTTAATTTACTTAGGTGGGATGCTCGTAGTTTTTGCTTATTCGGCAGCTTTGGCTGCTGAGCCGTTTCCGGAAGCTTGGGGGAGTCGTTCAGTAGCGGGTTATGTATTGGTGTATTTAACGGGTGTTGTGGTTATAGCGGGGTTGTTTTGAGGGGGTTGGTACGAGGGTTCTTGGGTAATCATTGATGGGCTTAAGGAGCTATGCATGTTGCGGGGAGACGTTGGGGGTGTAGCTATAATATATTCTTTTGGGGGTGCAATGCTAGTCATTTGTGCCTGGGTTCTGCTTTTAACGTTGCTTGTAGTGTTGGAACTTACTCGGGGATTAAGTCGAGGCACTCTTCGGGCAGTCTAAATGAGAGTTAGAAGGATGGCGAGGGCTAGAGTGAGAAGGAAGATGGTTAAATACGTTTTAATTATCCCTCGTGGGATATCGGTTACGATCTTTGCTATTATTATCTGAGTGAACGTTAGACCTTTCGGGCCAGCGGCCTGAAATCATGTCTGGTCAAGTTTTGTGGCAATTGTTTGCCCTAGGACCAGGTTGGTTTTCGGGGAAAGTCGATGTATTAATGTGGGAAAATAGCCCAATATGTTGGAAAAGTGATAGGCAGAAGCTGTTGGAATGGCTTTAACTTGTTTGTTAGTTATAGCTGCAAGTTCTATAGCCACAAGTAGTCCAGTAATAGTGACAATGAGAGCTGCCACTTTTAGGGTAGTAGGCATTGTTATGGTTGGTGTGCTTAGGGGAAGGAAGTTAGAGGTAATGATAAGTCCTGCAACAATGCTTCCTCAGGCAAGCCGTTTGATAGGTTTGATTACCAAAGGGTTATTTTCATTAATAGGGGAGAGTGCCAGGAATCGAGGAGATCCCATAGTTACAAAATATACTATCCGGAAGCTGTAAACTGCAGTGAATGAGGTGGCAATTAGTGTTAGAGTCAGGGCTCAGGCGTTAAGGTAAGAGGTGTTTAGGGCTTCAATAATGGCATCCTTTGAGAAGAATCCGGCAAGGAAGGGGGTACCTGTTAGTGCTAGACTACCAACTGTTAAGTAGGTTGAGGTGGCGGGCATAAGTTTGTGAAGGCCGCCCATTTTTCGAATATCCTGTTCGTCATTTAGGCTGTGGATGATAGACCCGGAGCAAAGGAATAGTATAGCTTTGAAGAATGCATGCGTACAAATATGAAGGAATGCTAGTTGTGGTTGATTTAGGCCGATCGTCACTATCATTAGACCGAGCTGACTAGATGTTGAAAATGCTACGATTTTCTTGATATCATTTTGGGTAAGGGCACAGGTGGCTGTAAACAGAGTGGTTAGTGCTCCTAAGCATAGGCAGATTGTTAGTGCTAGTTGGTTATCTTCCATGAGGGGGTGGAGGCGAATTAATAGGAAGATCCCGGCAACAACTATAGTGCTGGAGTGTAATAGGGCAGAAACTGGTGTGGGGCCCTCTATGGCGGAAGGGAGCCAAGGATGTAGGCCGAATTGGGCCGATTTTCCTGTTGCTGCAAGGATAAGTCCGATTAGGGGGATTGTTATGTCAAAGTTTTTTGATAAGAAGAAGATTTGTTGAATTTCTCAGGAGTTAAGATTTATTGCAAATCAGGCTATGGCTAGGATTAGTCCGATGTCTCCCACACGATTATAGATAACAGCTTGGAGGGCTGCTGTGTTAGCGTCTGCTCGGCCGTGCCATCAGCCAATTAGTAGGAAGGATATAATTCCTACCCCCTCTCAGCCAATAAATAGCTGGAATATGTTGTTGGCCGTAACAAGCGTAATTATGGCCACCAAAAATAATAGCAGGTACTTAAAAAATTGGTTTATGTTGGGGTCGGAGTGTATATATCATAGTGCAAATTCTAGAATTGACCAGGTGACGTAGAGAGCAATGGGGGTGAAGATAAGGGAGTAGTGGTCGAATTTAAAGCTGACATTTGCGTCAAACGCTTGTGTATTTATTCAGTGTCAGTTCGTAGTAATGGTCTCTACTCCTTGGTCGAGGAAAACTGCTAGTGGTAGCAGGCTGACGAAAAACGCGGTGCTAACTGCAGTTTTAACGTGTGTGCTTGCTCATTCGGGTTTTTGGGGGTTTGGGTTTAGTGTTATTAATAGGGGAAATGCAAGGATTGTGAGGACTAAAATGAGTGAGGATGATATTGTCAGGGTTGTTAAACTCATAGCTTCTGCTTGGATTTGCACCAAGAGTCTTTGGTTCCTAAGACCAACGGATGGGCTGTTATCCTTCAAAAGCGTAAGGAAGCCGAGGATTTTAACCTCGGTGCATAAGGATTAGCAGTACTTACTGATGTCTGTCCTTCCTTGGTTAGTAAGGAGACTTTAACTCCTGTCCTTAGAATCACAATCTAATATTTTGGTTAAACTATACTTACTAGTAACACCATCCTCATATGAGTTCGGGTTTTGACACAAGGAGGATTACCGGGATAAGATGAAGGGCTATTAGCAAATGTTCTCGGGTGTGGAATGGTGGAAGTTTTATAACGTGGGCTGGTGCTGGGCCGCGTTGGGATATTAAGAATATGTAGAGGGAGTAGCTCGCTGTAATTAGTGTTCCTAGTCCTGTAAGTGCAATGGTTCAGGGAGATCAGTTGAAGAGGGTCGTAATGATCATAAGCTCACCCATTAGGTTAGGTAGGGGTGGGAGTGCCAGGTTGGCCAGGTTGGCAATGAACCACCAGGCCGATGCTAGGGGGAAGATTATTTGTAATCCTCGGGCAAGAATTATTGTTCGACTATGGGTTCGTTCATAAGCCGTGTTAGCCAGGCAGAACAGTATAGAGGATACTAGGCCGTGGGCGATTATGAGAATGATTGCCCCTGAAAACCCTCATGGGGTCTGAATCAGAATCCCTCCGGCTACAAGGCCCATATGACTCACAGAGGAATAGGCAATTAATGATTTAAGATCTGTTTGTCGTAAACAAATTGATCCCGTCATAATAATACCTCATAGTGCTAGAATGATAAAGGGGTAGATTAGTTCTTTAGAGAGGGGGTCTAGTATAACTATTATTCGTATTATGCCATATCCTCCGAGTTTTAGTAGGACTGCTGCCAATACCATGGACCCCGCAACGGGGGCTTCTACATGCGCTTTTGGTAACCAGAGATGTACTCCATACAATGGCATTTTCACTAGAAAGGCGATCAGACAGCCCGCTCACCAGATTTTGTGTCCTCAGGAGTCCGTCAGTAGTGGCTGAGCATATTGAATCACTAGTATGGATAAGGTACCTGTGGATTGTTGAAGGAGGAGCAGGGCGACTAAAAGTGGTAGTGATCCAGCTAGAGTATAAAATAGGAAATAGGTCCCTGCACTAAGGCGTTCAGTCTGGTTACCCCATCGAGTGATAATAATGAGCGTGGGGATAAGTGTGGCTTCAAATATAATGTAAAATATGATAATTTCTGTGGCCCCAAATGCTATAATTAGGAAAGTTTGGAGCGAGGTCAGGAGTGTAATGTAAAGTCGTTGCCGGCTTGCCGGCTCAGGGTTGATGTGATTCTGGCTAGCTAAGATTATTAGGGGCAGTAGCCAGCATGTTAGTACTAAGAGTGGGGTGGATAGTGGGTCTGTAGCCAAATATGAGTTGGATGTGGTTCATCCTGTCTCTGATGTTCACTTAAGTCAGTTGAGGCTGACAAGAGCAATTAAGAGACTGTGAGTAGTTGCGGCTGTTCATAATCATTTAGAGGGGGTTAGTCAAATTGTTGGGAATAGCATGATTGTGGGAACTAATACTTTTAGCATTGCAGGAGATTTAGGTTTTGTAGGCGGTCTGTGCCGTGTGTGCGAGCTGTGGCTACTAGGAGTGCAAGGCCTGTACTTGCCTCGCAGGCGGAAAAAGCTAGTAGGAGTATAGGTGCTGTAGAGAAACTTGTTGATTCAAATTGTAGGGCTCATAGCGACAGTGCAATAAAAAGGGATAATATTATTCCCTCTAAGCACAATAGTGCGGATAGGAGGTGAGTTCGATGAAACGCTAATCCCATTAGTCCTAAAACAAAGGCTGAGCTAAAGCTAAAGTGTACTGGTGTCATAAGGGGGTCGTGGACTTAAACCACGATTTTCTGAGCCGAAATCAGAGGTATTCTATTGGACTAACCCCCTATTCTGCTCATTCTAGGCCCCCTTGGGTTCATTCATAGATTAACCCAAGGGTTAGTAATACTAGGACTGCGGTAGCTCAGAAGAATGTTGCGGTTGGACTGTGGAGTTGGTCCCCCCAGGGTAGTGGGAGGAGAAGGGCAATTTCTAGATCAAACAGGAGGAATAAGATTGCCACTAAGAAAAATCGAAGAGAGAATGGTAGTCGGGCAGATCCTAGTGGATCGAACCCGCACTCGTAAGGGGATAGCTTTTCCGCATCTGGGTTCATCTGTGGAAGTCAGAAGGATACAACTGCTAGAATTGATGATAGGGTTGCTGCAATAACAAAAATAGTTGTAATTAGGTTCATTATCTTTCCCTGGGGTCTAACCAAGACTAAATGATTGGAAGTCACTTGTACTAACTTTGATACTAGAAAGATATGAGCCTCATCAATAGATGGATACGTAAAGGAATAGTCACACTACGTCGACAAAATGTCAGTATCAGGCAGCGGCTTCAAAGCCGAAGTGGTGTTCGGATGTAAAGTGGTACTGGATCTGGCGTAGAAGGCACACGGCTAGGAAGGTTGAGCCAATGATAACATGTAATCCGTGGAATCCTGTAGCTACGAAAAATGTAGAGCCGTACACTCCGTCTGCAATAGTAAAGGGTGCTTCATAATATTCCATGGCTTGAAGGGCAGTAAAATAGACCCCTAGAATAATTGTGAGTGCAAGAGATTGAATGGCTTGTTTTCGTTCACCTTCTATAATGCTGTGGTGAGCCCATGTAACTGTTACCCCAGATGCTAGTAATACAGCTGTGTTAAGTAGGGGTACTTCGAATGGATCTAGGGTAGTAATTCCTGTAGGGGGTCAACATCCTCCTAGTTCGGGGGTTGGTGCAAGGCTTGAGTGATAAAAGGCTCAGAAGAAGCCTAAGAAGAAGAATACCTCAGAAGTAATAAACAGGATTATGCCGTAGCGTAGTCCTTTTTGTACTGGGGGCGTGTGGTGTCCTTGAAAAGTGCCTTCTCGGATAATATCGCGTCATCACTGAAATATTGTAAGAAGTAGAAGAACTAGACCAAGAGTCATTAGTGTTATTGAGTGGAAGTGAAACCAGATTGCTAGGCCGGATGTTATTAGTAGAGCACCGACGGCTCCGGTTAGTGGTCATGGGCTTGGATCAACCATGTGATATGCATGTGCTTGGTGGGCCATTAAACGTTTTCTTGTAGATAGAGGCTTAGTAGTAGAACAAACACGTAGGCTTGAATTATGGCTACCGCAACCTCTAGAAGTGTCAACAGGAAAAGGACGGCCGCGGTCAGAATTGCTACGGTCGGTATTAAGGGCAATAATACGAATACGGCTGTAGCAATGAGTTGAATCAGTAGGTGGCCTGCGGTCAAGTTGGCCGTAAGTCGCACTCCTAGTGCTAATGGTCGAATAAATAGGCTAATTGTTTCGATAATAATTAGTACGGGGATTAATGGGATGGGGGTCCCTTCTGGTAGAAGGTGTCCAAGGGCAACTGTTGGTTGGTTCCGCATGCCAATAATTACTGTGGCAAGCCATAGTGGCACAGCAAGTCCTATGTTTAGGGATAGCTGCGTTGTAGGTGTAAAGGTGTATGGGAGGAGGCCTAGCATGTTAATAGTAATGAGGAAAACCATCAGAGAAGCTAGTAGCAGCGCTCACTTATGTCCGCCTGCGTTTAGTGGAAGTATAAGTTGATTAGTAAATCGGTTAATAAATCACGTTTGAAGGGTAATAAGTCGATTATTTATTCATCGAGATGGTGGAGTTGGAAATAGCACTCATGGCAGTGCAACCGCAATAGCAATGAGTGGGACTCCTAGGAAAGATGGGCTCGCAAATTGGTCAAAAAAGCTTACTATCATGGTCAGTTTCAGGACTCAGTTTTATGTTTTTCTTCACTTATTGGGGCTGGTTCGTTTGGTGTTGTATGATTCAAAATTTTGGTTGGGATAACAGTAAGGAAGACGATTCATGAAAATACTAGAATTGCGAATCAAGGGTTGGGGTTGAGTTGGGGCATTTCACTAGAGGTGGTCGGTAGTCACCAAACTTTGGCTTAAAAGGCCAACGCTTTGTCCAATAATTAGCTTTCTAGTGAGGCGTCTTCTAGTATAAGTGAGGATCAGCTTTCGAAGTGTTCTAGTGGGACGGCTTCAACTACAATAGGCATAAAACTGTGATTGGCTCCACAGATTTCGGAACATTGTCCATAGAATACCCCTGGGCGCGAGGCAATGAAGGCCGTTTGGTTTAATCGTCCGGGTACTGCGTCTATTTTTACGCCTAAAGAGGGGACGGCTCAGGAGTGTAGTACGTCCTCTGCGGATACCAATACACGAACTGGCGACTCTATTGGAACCACTATTCGGTGGTCTGTTTCTAGGAGTCGGAATTGACCAGGGGTGAGATCCTGGGTTGGAATTATATAGGAGTCAAATCCTAGGTCTTCGTAATCAGTATATTCATAGCTTCAATATCATTGGTGTCCCATGGCTTTAATTGTTAAGTGGGGATCATTAATCTCATCCATAAGATATAAAATACGAAGGGAGGGGAGGGCAATTAAAACTAGAATAACAGCTGGAAGGACTGTCCATACAATTTCGATTTCTTGAGAATCTAAAATGTACTTGTTGGTGAGTTTGGTTGAGACCATTGCAACAATAATATAGAGTACCAAGATGCTAATTAAGAGTACAATTATTAGGGCGTGGTCATGAAAGTGAAGAAGTTCTTCTATAACGGGTGATGCCGCGTCTTGGAATCCTAGTTGTGTGGGATGTGCCATTAAGCCCTGGGCTTAAGACATACAGGGGTTTAACCTGCAATTTCACCTTGACAAGGTGATGTAATATGCACATTTTACTAATGTCTTTAGAAGAAAGTGACAGAGTGGTTATGTGGCTGGCTTGAAACCAGCATATGGGGGTTCAATTCCTTCCTTTCTCGTTAGTTTGATTGAACTTGTACAAATGCTGGTTCCTCAAATGTGTGGTATGGTGGAGGGCAGCCATGGAGTCATTCTACGTTTGTCATAGTTAGTTCTACTGAGGATACTTCCCGTTTGGCGGCGAAGGCCTCTCAGAGGATAAACAGGAACATAATCACTGCCACTAGCGAGATGAGTGATCCAATAGATGATACTGTGTTTCATAGGGCATAGGCGTCTGGGTAATCAGAGTATCGTCGCGGTATCCCCGCCAGGCCCAGGAAGTGTTGTGGGAAGAATGTAAGATTTACACCAATGAATATGATTCCAAAGTGGATTTTTGTTCAAGTATCATTTAGGGTATATCCTGAGAATAGTGGGAATCAGTGAACGAAGGCTGCTATAATGGCAAACACAGCACCCATTGATAATACATAATGGAAGTGGGCAACCACGTAGTATGTGTCATGGAGAACAATGTCAAGTGATGAATTAGCTAGGACAATTCCTGTTAATCCTCCAACGGTAAAAAGGAAAATAAACCCTAGGGCTCATAACATAGGAGTTTCTCATTTAATAGAGCCTCCGTGAAGCGTAGCAAGTCAGCTGAATACTTTTACACCAGTTGGGATGGCAATGATCATTGTTGCGGATGTGAAGTAGGCACGGGTGTCTACGTCTATTCCAACAGTAAACATATGATGGGCTCAAACAATAAACCCAAGGAGGCCAATAGCCATTATAGCCCAAACTATCCCTATATAACCAAATGGTTCTTTTTTACCGGCGTAATAGGCTACGACATGTGAAATAATCCCAAACCCGGGTAAAATAAGAATGTAAACTTCTGGATGGCCAAAGAATCAGAACAGGTGTTGATATAAGATTGGGTCTCCTCCCCCCGCCGGATCGAAGAATGTGGTATTTAGATTACGATCTGTAAGAAGCATAGTGATTCCGGCAGCTAGAACTGGTAGTGATAGGAGGAGTAGCACGGCTGTTACTAGCACAGCTCACACAAAGAGGGGTGTTTGATATTGGGAGATGGCTGGAGGTTTCATGTTAATAATTGTGGTAATGAAATTGACTGCGCCTAAAATTGACGATACACCTGCTAGATGAAGTGAGAAGATTGTTAAGTCTACTGATGCGCCCGCGTGGGCAAGATTGCCTGCAAGTGGCGGGTATACCGTTCATCCTGTGCCAGCCCCGGCTTCAACACCAGAAGAGGCCAATAATAGGAGGAATGATGGCGGTAGAAGTCAAAAGCTCATGTTATTTATTCGCGGAAATGCCATGTCGGGTGCACCAATCATTAGTGGGACAAGTCAGTTCCCGAAGCCGCCAATAAGAATTGGCATTACTATAAAGAAAATTATTACGAAGGCGTGGGCAGTGACGATGACATTATAAATTTGGTCATCACCTAAAAGTGACCCGGGCTGGCTTAGTTCGGCTCGAATAAGGAGGCTCAGGGCAGTCCCTACCATGCCGGCTCAGGCACCAAATACAAGATAAAGGGTACCAATGTCTTTGTGGTTTGTAGAAAAGAATCAGCGCGTAATTGCCACAGGTAGGGTAGCCGAGCGTCCAGGCGGTGGGTTGTAGCCCCGAAGACAGAGGTTTAAATCCTCTCCCTATCACAGCCCCGTAGTGGAGAACACGTTGGATTGCAAATCCAGAGACGCAGAGTAATACCCTGCCGGGGCTTTTCCCGCCTTTCTCGGCCAACGGCGGGAAAAGTAGATGGATGCTCGCTGGCTTGAGCGCTTAGCTGTTAACTAAGAGTTTGTAGGATCGAGGCCTTCCCATCTAGAAAGGCCTTAGTTTAATAAAAACATTTGATTTGCAATCAGAAAATGCAAGATAGAGTCTTGTAGGTCTTATCAGGGACTAGAAGATTTTCACTTCTGCTGAAGGCTTTGAAGGCCCTTGGTCTAATGCTATCCTAAGTCCCTAAGTGACTAATGTCATAATGGCCGGGGATACTGGAAGAAGGCCAAGTGCCGCAATGGTAAACATGGCGAGGGGTAGAGAGGCCTGAGTCGTTTGAGTCCGCCACGGGGTGATGGCAGTAGCAACACTGGGGGAGATGGTAAGGGTTATGGCGTAACAGAGTCGTAAGTAAAAATATAGACTAAGGAGGGCAGCTAGGGCTATGATTGTGGCAGTAAGGGGGAGGCCCTGTTTTGCCAGCTCTTGTAGAATCAGTCATTTAGGTATAAACCCGGTGAGCGGTGGTAGCCCCCCTAACGACAGTAATACTAGGGCAGTGGTAGTGGCCAAGACAGGACCTTTTGATCATATGATCGCGAGGGTGTTGACTTTTGTCGCGGATAAGGCTTTTAGAGTAAGGAACGTTGCGGAGGTCATGAAAATATATGTTAGCAGTGCCAGAAGGGTGAGCTGAGGGGCATACTGGAGGACAATAATCATTCAGCCTATGTGGGCGATTGAGGAGTAGGCCAGGATCTTCCGGAGTTGGGTTTGATTTAGTCCTCCCCATCCTCCCACCAGGGTGGACATTAACCCTAGAGCTGTTAATAGCAATGGGTTAATGGATTGAGCCGTTAGTATGATGAGGGCTAGCGGCGCGAGTTTTTGTCAGGTCGACAAAATTAGGCCTGTTAAAAGGTCTAATCCTTGCATAACTTCAGGTATTCAGAAATGCATTGGTGCTAAACCAATTTTAAGTGCTAGGGCAATAATAACTATTGTGCTGGCGACAGGGTTTGATATATTATTTATATCCCACTCTCCTGTGACTCATGCATTTGTTGTGCTCGCAAATAGGATTATAGCGGCTGCAGTGGCTTGAGTTAAAAAGTACTTGGTGGTTGCCTCTACTGCGCGTGGGTGGTGGTGCTGTGCCATGAGGGGGACGATTGCAAGGGTGTTGATTTCTAGTCCTATTCAGGCCAGTAACCAGTGGGAGCTGGCAAAGGTAAGGGTGGTCCCCAAGCCCAAGCTGGAAAGTAGGATTGTTAGTACGTAGGGGTTCATTGATGGAGGAGGGAGTTTAACCGTCATTTTCGGGGTATGGGCCCGAAAGCTTATTTAGCTGACCCCATCTTAGAAAGTGGTGTAGAGGAAGCACTAAGAGTTTTGATCTCTTGGGCATGGGTTCGACCCCCTTCTTTCTAAGAACTGAGGGGGTTTTAACCCCTATTTGCCACTCTATCAAAGTGGTCCCTAAGCATTCGGGCACAGTTCCTGAATTATAGTTGTGGGGGAAGGCCTGCTAGTGCGATTGGAAGGGAAATATGTCATAATACAAGGGCTAGTGTTAGGGGAAGGAAGTTTTTTCATACCAGGTGCATGAGTTGGTCATACCGAAATCGGGGATAAGAGGCTCGGACTCAGAGGAACATGACGGAAAGAAGTGCGGCTTTAGTTATGAGACCAATTGTTGTCAGTTCTGGTATGCTTGCGAAATGGGATGTTCCTATAAATAATACGGCCGACAGCGTGTTTATGAGTAAAATGTTCGCGTACTCGGCGAGGAAAAATAGGGCGAAAGGTCCTCCTGCATATTCTACATTAAATCCTGAGACAAGTTCTGATTCACCCTCTGTTAAATCGAAGGGCGCCCGGTTAGTTTCCGCTAGGGTTGAGATGTACCATATTGCGGCTAGAGGTCATGCCGGGACTAGCAGTCAAATACTTTCTTGGGTTGTATTGAACGTTTGTAGGGTGTAACCGCCAGAAAAGATAATGACCGAAAGGAGAATAAGCCCAAGGCTTACTTCGTAGGAGATCGTTTGCGCTACTGCTCGTAGGGCCCCGATTAGTGCGTATTTTGAATTCGATGCCCACCCGGACCCGAGAATAGAGTAGACTGCGAGACTTGACAGGGCTAGAATAAATAGTACGCCAAGGTTAAGATCAATTACGGGGTGAGGTATAGGGATGGGTGCTCACAACGTCAGAGCCAGGGTGAGTGCAAGAATAGGGGTCGCTAAAAAGAGGAATGGTGAGGAGGTAGAAGGGCGGACGGGTTCTTTAATAAATAACTTAACCCCGTCAGCGATGGGCTGCAGCAGACCGTAGGGTCCTACTACATTAGGGCCTTTGCGTAGTTGCATATATCCAAGCACCTTTCGCTCAAGTAAGGTCAGAAAGGCCACAGCCAATAGGACCGGAACAATGTAGGCAAGAGGGTTAATTACGTGATTAATTAGGGTGTTTAGCATAAACTGGGAAGAGGACTTGAACCTCTGGTTTAAAGGGCTTAGGCCTTTCGCAATTTACCATGCTCTGCCACCCCAGTATGTCCTTATTTCGGACGGTAGGGGCTTTAGCCCTCCCTTTACTTAATTTATTTGTTTTCATCAATTAGGGGCGGGGCATGCCTTAAGCATAGGCCCCTCTTTTCCGATCCTTTCGTACTAGGAAAAGTAGCGCTACAGATAGAAACTGACCTGGATTGCTCCGGTCTGAACTCAGATCACGTAGGACTTTAATCGTTGAACAAACGAACCCTTAATAGCGGCTGCACCATTGGGATGTCCTGATCCAACATCGAGGTCGTAAACCCCCTCGTCGATATGGACTCTGGGAGAGGATTGCGCTGTTATCCCTAGGGTAACTTGGTTCGTTGATCGACTTTTCGGTCGGATCATTTTTGGTCAGATATTCTGTGGCTTATAGATGTATCTATTGGCTCTAGGGTTTGGCCCAGTCCACTCGGAGGCTTCTTTTTCCTCCGTGGTCGCCCCAACCGAAGGTAAAGTTTCATACACCACTAAGTTCGTGCTTTATGTAGAGTTGTTTAACGTGGTTGAATCTTGTACCTTAAGCTCCAAAGGGTCTTCTCGTCTTGTATAATTATACCCGCTTCTGCACGGATAGATCAATTTCACTGACTGGAAGGGGGAGACAGTTAAGCCCTCGTCTAGCCATTCATACAGGTCTCTATTTAAGAGACAAGTGATTGCGCTACCTTTGCACGGTCAAAATACCGCGGCCGTTGAACCCGTAGTCACTGGGCAGGCTGGACCTCCTATACTCAATGCAGTCGCAGGAGGCGATGTTTTTGGTAAACAGGCGAGGCTTGTGTTTGCCGAGTTCCTTCCCCTTCTTTTAGTCTTTCCCTTAATAATAGCACTCCAGTGTGGGGTTAACGATTGTCTAGTTGTGAGTTCTTCCTGAAGTCTGTGTTGTTCACACTACCCTCTTGGGTTGGGTTCGTTAAGTCCCAGTGGTTGGTCCGATCTGGGTTACACTTGTGCCGGGAGAAGAGCAAGTCTTCTTATTACTCATTTTAGCATAATCTCTTCCATGTGGGCATGGGTCGGCTTGATATAGTTAGGGGAGTAAGATTTTTTATCGTTATAATAAACCTCTTTCTGTCTGAGCTTTAACGCTTTCTACTTAGGTGGCTGCCTTTAGGCCCACTAGAACAGTGTGTTTTATATATTATGATCTTTATCCTCCTGTGAAGGTTGTATCCTTTGTTAAAGGGGCTGTACCCCCTTTAACTAACTCTCGTGTGTTTCCCTGAGCACCTTGATAGTATATTCTTTGGTCTGGGGTATACGAGGCTGAACTTCTATCCACTTCTCAGGCAACCAGCTATCACCAGATTCGGTAGGTCTGTCACTTCTACCCGGAGCTCTTCCCACTCTTTTGCCACAGAGACGGGTTAGCCCTATATTAATAGGCTGTCTCGGGGTAGCTCATCTGGTTTCGGGGTTTCAAACTAAAGGTCTCTTTGCTTGAGGGTGCTGGCTAAATCATGATGCAAAAGGTACAAGGTTTAGTCTTTGTTTTTCATTGCTTATATGGGTTGTTTCATTTCTCTTTCAGCTTTCCCTTGCGGTACTCTCTCTATTGCGCTAGGTTGAACCTTTTCCGTCTCCCGTACTTAGGTAAAAAAATGGTTTAATTTATGGAATTAGGCCATGTTTTGTTATAAATATTGTGAGGTTATATAAATAGTTAGGCTAGCTGGTTGGCTCAGGGTGATCCAGCTTGCATGGATGTCTTCTCGGTGTAAGTGAGATGCTTAACTACTCAGCCACGCCCTGAATTAATCCAAGTGCACCTTCCGGTACACTTACCATGTTACGACTTGCCTCCCCTTGTCAGCGCTTTGGTGTTAGGTAACTTTATTGCAGTTCGACAGGGGAGAGTGACGGGCGGTGTGTACGCGCCTCAGAGCCGGGTTCAAAAGGACACTCTGCTTCCTTTTTACTACTAAATCCTCCTTCAAGCACTATTTCATGTTGCATGTCCGTAGTGTTCTGCTAGTAGAAAATGTAGCCCATTTCTTCCCGCTCCGTACGCTACACCTCGACCTGACGTTCTGGGTTGTGCCCATTCTGCTTACTTTTGTTGCCTTCACAGGGTAAGCTGACGACGGCGGTATATAGGCTGGGGTGGCTAGAAGCGGTGAGGTTTAACGGGGGTTATCGGTTCTAGAACAGGCTCCTCTAGGGGGGTCTAAGGCACCGTCAGGTCCTTTGGGTTTCAAGCTAATGCTCGTAGTACCCGGGCGGACGTCTAATTGTAGCTGGACGTCTAGGTTTACAGCTGAGCATAGTGGGGTATCTAATCCCAGTTTGTTTCTCAGCTTTCGTGGGTTCAGGCGGGCTCTGTTAAAGCTACTTTCGTTTAATGGGCTTCGGACACCTAGAAGCGTATGACAGCCAAAGGGCCATTTGGCCTTATTATTATGCTTTCCTTAACCACCCTTTACGCCGTGTATTATTAACTAGGGCCCCTCGTTTAACCGCGGTGGCTGGCACGAGTTTTACCGGCCCTCTTAACCTTGATTGAGTCAAGCTTTCACTTATGGCTTAATATTTATCACTGCTGAATTCCCTTGGGGGTGTGGCTTGGCCAGGCGTCTTGGGCTAAAAATTTGTGCCTGATGCCCGCTCCTCGTCCCCGGGTGGGGGATTAAGGGCATACTCACGGGGTTGCGGAGACTTGCATGTGTAAGTCGGGTTAAAGCTAATAATAAGGTCAGGACCATGCCTTTATGCATGCGGAGCTTCTCAGGGCCCATCTTAACATCTTCAGTGTTATGCTTTGTTCTAAGCTACGCTAGC